TGATTAAGTAACATATCTTTTGTTTATTGACCTCCCATTTCTTTCTTTGTTTTAATACTAATTCACAGGAGATCAAATTAAGACTTTTGATTAAACTGTTATCCCATTATTTAAGTCTCATTCTCAATCTAAGAAGAATGGGGTGGGATCACGCTCTGTAGGACTTGAACCTACGACATCGGGTTTTGGAGACCCGCGTTCTACCGAACTGAACTAAGAGCGCTTTCTTTTCATAACTAATTTTATATGATGCCAATACATCTTGCATGCATAATATTATTTATATTTTATTAATAATAAATAAGCCCTTGGCATAGAAGCTGTGAAAGAATAGGCTGCTGGAGGAAGAACCGCCCAAAAAAAAGCGGGAGAGAAGCGGAACGGGCAAGTCAGCCAGAGCAACTTTGAGGGAAGCCAGCTCCTCATCTGACTTTGTTTGAAGGTCGGTGTCGAGGAATGGCATGGTCTCCGGGAGAAAGAAAGCCAAAGGAGCGAAGCGAAAAGCACACCATCCTAGGTAAGCAGCATCTTTGAAGCGGCATCTCACTCAATATACGCAATTCTCAGATCTGTCTTTTCCGGCCGATTCCGTGCCACTCTACTTTGGACCCTCTTGCAGGAGCTCGGACTGAGTCTAGTTTAGGTCCATCCGAGGGTTTGCCTTTTCCTTCTGCACTTCTTCACTTTTCTGCTTTTTGGATGGGTGCTCTCCCCCGAGTGAAGGCATAAGCCGTAGCCGTAGACAGTCACTAGCACTAGTTTGATCGCTATGCCATTCTCGGCAACGATGTGGTGATAGCTGATCGACGAGTTGCTTCGGTCTACCTTGTTGAATCATCTACATTGATTGAGGACTCGATGTCAGAATGCATTCTTCGATACCCTGTTGTAGAAGTTTTCATCTAGTTCCTGTAGCTAGTCGTAGATGCATATTATAGCTGCTATCGGATCAGAGGTTCGGGGGATTTTGAACTATATTATATATAAATATATATAAATTAAATTCCTGTTGGATCTCTTGCTTTCAAGTTCTCTTAGTTTCTATGTAACTCAATCAGGACGTAGATGTAGATACGGATAGGGGTAAACCGGGTAACCAATCCCGGTGGCTGGATGACTCCTTCACCCTTAGATCGCAAGACTAAGGCCAACGAGGCGAGGCGGAACCTCGGTGGCGTGATAGGCTGGTTCTCACCAGGGTCAGTCCTATCACAAAATTTGAGTTTCTAACCTCACTCTGCTTGGTAAGGCAGAGCCCTATGTTAGTCAAATAGGCACCCCCCGGTTTCTTAGTGAAACTCATCAAGGTGAGGTTTGGTGGGCTAGCTTATAGCTATTCTATCACTCAGGGATCCAGAATGGAGCAACTGGGGGTGACGCGGAAGCCACCCGGGTGGGGTAAGATATGATATCAAGCGGCCTCATGCAGGTAACCAAACCAGCGTAGGAAGCTTATCTATTTAGATAATAGGCTTCCATCTGGAAAACTTTTTTTATAGGATATCTATAGTTAGACTCATCCAATGGTGGAAGATCTTCGGCTACTAAAGTCAATGTGTAATAAGTTTATTTTAGTAGTCACTGATGGTCTAACCTAACCAAGGAGCTCTGTATCGGAGCATACCTCTTTGCCAAGCAGGTAGTTTGAATCGCCGGTCAGGCGCGGCGCTCTGTTTACTGCTTTATATCTGAAGCAGTGCGCAGTAACACTTCAACAGGCGTACGGTGGGATTACCTAGTATGATATTCATACTAAACTATCTGTACCCGTATCACTCACTAGATCAGGTTACCTTAGGATCATACCATCCTTTCATAGACAACAAATCTATATATAAAAGGGATGATAAAGCTGATATGCTAGTTAAACTCTACTTATCGTTCTTTAGTTTATCTAGAGCGATTAAGTTAGCAAAACGGATTTCTCCGTCTTTGTTTGCTAGCATAACTGATCCTATGTCTGACGTTCACAAATTTTCAGAAGTCAGAGATTGGGGTTAATACGTAAACTAGCCAATCGGTACCTATATCAAGCCCTCTCACGCCCCCTTTACCAGGGAATCTCGTGGGAACCGACTTGGAAGGCTCTGCCAACGGATCGTAAGCGACCTGGTCAGTCTCGCCGTGAAAGAGGCATATTTGCCAATTTTACATCACAGTGACTCTGGTTCGCTATGCTCCGTTTATCGATGTCTGTTAACCCTGCATTAGCATTAGGAATGACGCAGAAGCTTACATCGAAAGGATCAGCAGCGCAGCCTTTTTTATGGTCATCCATTACCACCTCGTGATGAATGGAATGATTGGCTATCCAATATATCAGCCAATAGTTCTGTTACAATTCCATAAAGTATTCTGATGGAGTTTGACAGTACTGGTGACTTATTTTGCTATCCTGGCGGGTTCTCGCATTCAGTTGAGTCTGGTGCGGGCAAGAGGAGGGTGTTTGCCATAGGAAACTATGTCAATCAGAGGCTTCTCCGACCTCTCCAGCCCCGAAATGAGGCTATTTTCCTTCTCTACGACCACAGACTGAAGTTAGAAGATCCACCGGAGATAGTCCTTTCTTTGACCTACCTTGACTTTAGTGGGTCTACGAATCCGCGGAGGGACAAGTCTGCTAGTGACCAAGCATCGAGTCAAGATAGGAGCAACCCCCCATTCAAACCAACCAACCTATAAAACAAGTTTTCACTAGGTTTTATCTGGAAGGCGGGAAGAGCTCTATTGGAGCATTTGGGCGGGAAGCCCTACAGTAATGGGATCCGTTACTTGACTTGTGAAGCCCTGTGCTCGAAGCAAAATAAGATTACTTGCACAAAGAAAGTGACCAAAGATATATTAAAAACTAAGAAAGAAACCAAAAACGTTGCAGGAGTTCCTGGAAGTCAGTCAACTCTTGCCGATAGTCGGGCAATCAATCCATCCTTCGTCTCGGGCACAAAATAGGAACTCTTGTACTGGAAAAGAGAAGGACGCAATGCCTTTCTTTTACTTACCCTTTTTCTTCTCTTATGTATGATATTTATAGTGACCCAGTAATGCCCCATCAAAGAGCCTATTCGTCGTAAGCCCTTTTCACCCTCACAGCTGATTCGACGGGATGCAGATTCTCGAACAAGAACACATGTAGCTCCTTCTCAAAGACCGGATTCTCAAGCAGGGGTTTTGAAGCTTCTTCTATCATTCTCGGTATCAACAAATTACCTCCTCGTATTACATATTAGAAAAAAAGGTAACCAGATCTCCTCACTGGAGTTCTTTGCATTGGGCTCGCTCGGTTCGTCTGTTCATTGTAGGAAAGCGTTTATGGAGCAGGAACCTATTTTTATTTTTGAGGTCAGCCCGCTTTCTTTCTCTGATCCCCAATATGAGTGAGACCAAGATGGCTGACTGGAGTGCCACAAATCAGCTGGTCATGTCATGGCTTCTAAATGCAATTTTTCCTAAAATTTCTACCATACCAGTCTTATATTTAAGACATCGGCTAAACAGGTATGGTCTAGAGGAGCTAGAATCCTTAAAGGCTATTCCTGACCGATTCCCTTTCGTCTCTGCTAAGATGGACGAGAAGAGGGATAATAATGGGTTTACCTGGTTGGACTATTCCGGAATCTTCTTCTTCGAATTAGCCTCAAAGGCAAGGTCTTCTGAGCTCGTCTATTGTGTTTTTTACATGGATAAGCCTCTTCTCTTATGGGCTGGCCTGGCCGTCCTTCTGTTTCGATGAATGGATTGACCATGAGCTTACAGTGCCTTGTAGAAAGCATAGCCTCATTGTTCACTCACCGAAGATTATTCTCTTCACATAGATCTCGGGATACGAGACCTTCCTTCAACTACGAACTAAGCAGCCTTGAAAGTTGAAAGAAAGGAGTAGTGAAATGAAAGAAGAACGGAATTCCTTATTGGATAGTCCCATCCCAATCCAATACGAAAACGAGTAATGAGCCCCTTTATGTTGTGGGCAGCAGAGATTAGATTATTATTCTTCTCTTTGCTTGCTTTGGTACCAGCCTTGATATCTCAATCTTGCAAGGCACGACAGGCATCGGAACGAACTCCGCGGAGAGCCACTCTTTGGTCCAATAAAGAGACAGATCAGCATCCATAGAATCTATCTAGAAAGAGGCAGTCTGCCGCATCAAGAAGAAGCGCACATCTTTTTTTCGAGAATCTATCCCCTTTCTTACCGGAAGTTACATTTAAGAATATATCCATTAAAGGAAGATTGGACAATGGGGATCTTTACCTAAAGGTGCGGAGCGAAGTCTGCATTTCTTGCTAGTTCTTCTCCCAGTCTCGGACTCAGCCTTTTAGCCGGCCGATTCGCACCTTTACTCTCTGTCTCAATCGAGCCGGTCAGATCGATAGAGAAGTCAGGCACTCGATAGACTTAAAGGAAGGTTCCGCCCGTAAATTGATTGATCAATGTTACCGGGAAGCAGCAACAGAGACAGATTGAGTGCTAAAGCTTCTGTCCCGTAACGGTTGATCCGTCGGATTTTCGCCTTCAATGACCTATTGTAATGTAGGAGGTGGCCTTCCCAAGGCCAGAGGACTGGTGACAACAGTACGTACCATAACGGTTTTTATTTTAAAGCAACACAGGTTACCGCGCGAGGTCGTGGTAGAAAGAATCTTGGCCGTGGTCGTAGTTCATTGGTGATTGTCAACGAGGGGAGTGGAAGTTTTTCAGGTAAGCCATACTTCCAAGGTGAGCCGTAAGGCGAACTATTAGAGTGGGTAAGCGCCTCTACTTTTCTTATAGTGGGTAGAGGGTTTCTGAGCTAACTGGCCATGTTGGTACCACCACAATTGTAGTAATTATTTCATTGATTGATCGACCAGTGGGATATTCTCTTACGTACAGAATTAACGGGCTTAACGAAGCTCTTCGATGCGCTTCGCGTCTCTGTTTGTTCGTCCCAGTCTCTGTTCGGGTCTCTCCTTCAGCATGGCTCTCTCTTAGAGCCTTGTACCTTTATTTATATTTTTTTTAGGATGGGTGTAGCTTTCTTTCATGTAGGAATTTCTCCCGCTGTAATGTAATATATAGGAGTTCTCCCGGCTTTATTTATGATAGTTGTGTTCTTTCTATTCCTTCCAGCCGAGGGAGAAGAAGGGTAAAAGAATGAAAGGTAAGCATGTCGTGTCGACGCACGCGAAAGGCTATCAATGTACAAGTCCACTTCGATAGCCAAGCAATGAGGGAGTCTGAAGAGACTTCCAGTTCGCTGGACTTAGTTTTAGATACTCCAAGCCTCGTTATGTTAATTCTTTTCTGTAACGGATTTCGATATTTAATGTACAGGTCGGTTGGGAACCTAATAAGACAAGCCAAGCGCTTAGCTTAGTTCGGCCGTTTACAATTTATAATACCGAAACAGATAATTCCAGATGCCCTAAGACAGATGCCACTAAACAAGTAAAGGACAACAGACAGTATTCGTGGATCGGGAAGACCAACTCTCATTCAAGGAAGCGGACCGTTGACGACAGCAGGCCGGCCGGGAAGGAATAGAAAGCGGGGATAAGGTCTCAGTGTAGTCGATGTCCTCTTTCAGAGTGAACCCCTTGGCGACAAGCCTGGCCTTCTATCTCTCAATCTTGCCTTTTGATTCCCTATTGGTCTTATCAATTTACACCCTACGGGCTTTAGGCTTGGCTCATTTTCTTTCTCTGGGTTTCAGAGTGAGTGGGTTAAGGAGCCTTTCTTTTTCCGCCTTTCGTCTTTCCAGTCAAGCAGTGGTTCCCCTCTCATGAATCTACTCGACCATTCCGGAATGAGTGAGCTTTTGTATCCGTATTGAAGAATCCGGTTATCGACTCGGCAGCTATTGAATCTAAGCCAATTGAATCAGCAACCGCTGGTACAGTAAGCGGTGTTCAAATAGCGGATCTTCTCCGCTGCTAGCTCTTCTTCTTACTAGGTTATGCTTCCTCATAGTTCTCTTTAACATGATTCTCTCATACGCACTCCTATTAAATTAAAGGAGTTAGGAAGCGATCTGAGTAGTTCTGGTAGCGCCCTGGTAGCCAATGAGCGCTTGTCTGGTATCGAATGAGCTCAAGTAGTTGAGTAGCTAAAGGCGTTGCCTTAAAAGTGAGGAATGAATGTCCTATCTTCGGGTAGCTTCCTACAGACTTCTTCCCTTATTTATGGAAGTGTGAAATAAGAACAGAGGGTATTGACTTATTAGCAGCTCAAGCTCCATTTCAAAGGTGAGGAGTTAACCTTCTTTCTGGCTGATTCAATATCACCGGAGTCTGCTCAGGGTTCCAAACCAGCAGCGAAGTATCTTTTCTACGATACACTGGAATCGGGTCGCGGGAAGAAAGCCTAAGCCTACCGACGGGTATGAAATACAGGGATTCGGCATTCAAGAACTCCCTCCCAGCCATCCTATCTTGTGTAAAAATAGCTTTCAGGCCAGTACTCTTTCTCTCCTGGAAGCGAAGGCAGGAGCAAAGCCTATTGATTCACCTGTTTGCTAACCTACTTGTCGGCTACCCGCACTCTGTAACCAGAATAGGGCTCTGGAGTTCATACCACCCGGCGGTTCATCATAAGTCTGGAAGGCGGCGCCTTAGTCGGTCGGACTTGCTTGAATCGATACGCTTACCGGACTTCTCTGTCTATTCAATTGATTTTGTTGCAGACTCTTCCCCCGGCCCAGGCATTGTCTTAGCTCTTCACCCAACACATATGATAGATACGGATGGGGGAACGTATGCCCTACTAGATGATGCCTTTACTTTAACTTTATAAGCTTCGAGACCTGAAATTACTGCCTGCCCTACGAGAATGATTTACCTTTCTTTCCTAACAGAATTACTCCCTCCTACTCCTACCTTGCTTAACAAAGGCTTTCTCATGCTTTGAATGCCGGCCGGGTCCACGGCCGTCTAAATCGACAGAGACCTGTACCTCATTCTCAGCACCCCTTACAGTCTCGGGCTATTTCGCCCTTAGCTCGGCGTTCATCTTTCCGGTCTAGCTCAACGATGAGCTCTTTAGATGTTCAGTCTGTTCGGACGGATATGACGTTGCATGTCATCATCATGGGAACCTCATCATCGCAGGTATCCTCGGGTCCCGACAGATATCCGTCTGCAGGCTTAGAGCTTTGCCACCAATGAATTCATTATCATACTATAATTATAATAGCTTAATTGGTTTTGCTTTGGACTCTGCTCTCACTAACGTCGTAGAAAGCCATTCTTCAAGCGACCAAGCAATCTGTTTCAATGTACTCTATCCGTACCCCGATACCTATTGAGGAGCAAATCCCTGCACTCTCGTAGTAAATTCTCCTTTCCTCCTCTTCCTGCTGAACCAATGAGCTCCAATCGGGCGCCTTTACTTTCTCTAAATATAACGACCATCTCACCGGAAAGTAACTCGCTACCTTAACTAAAGGCATGCCTTTACTCCAACAGCAGGACTCTTGCTTTCTAAAGACTTGAGCAGAGATCTTATAGTTGAAGAAAAGACCACCAGTAGTTTGCCACATTTGCTGATGAAAGAACAGCAAGAACGGGTTTTTGAAAGACAAATGCAAAATGCAAAGAAAGCAGAAGATGCGGCTTAGCCAGCTTGCTCTAGTCCCGTACGATAAGGATGATAAAAGGCCCACTACGAGAGGAGAGAGTGATTCAGCTGCTAACAAGCGCAGGTTTTTCATGAAATGAATGGTTATTCGGGAAACGAACGTCTGTTGATGAGGAGGTGTTACATAGTATCAAAAAGGAAACAAACCAGGGCTCCGTTCGAAGAGACGAAGTTTGGTCCTTCTCCCTCACATGCTCCTTCCCATGAGCAACTCGGTTGGCTTCGTGAACGAGAACGCTGATCACCCTCACGCGGGAAGATGAACATTTAATTTAAAGGGCTGAAAGGGTAGCGACGGGATGTAGATCTTGATTTTGGAGGTAGCGTACTGTAGTTATAATGCCTTCGACACGGTTGAGGCTTCTACTTTTCTTCGGTCCCAGCCCAACAATCAAGCCAAGCGTAACGACCGCAGAAGGTACGGCCGAAGAATTCATCTCCAAGTCAACAGCATGTCGGGCAGGTCAAAGGTGATCCTAAAATCCGGGGAGAATCGATAGGAACCTAAGCGAGGCCGAAAAATTGATATTACGCAATCCTTACTGTCCATCTTTATCCACCAACCCCCGGCCCGGCCCCCCAATAGAATAGAGGATATTTAATGCCTCGTGAAAGTCATTACAGGCAAAGCCATACTCCGTAATATCAGAAAAAATATCATATAACGTAGATCCGCCGGATCCCCAATGAATGACCTGCTCGACTATTTTTGAATATGTCCTGTTTTCCGGCAGGGAAAATTATGTGTTACCTTCAGTTTTTTAACACTTTCGGTGACAGCATTCAAAAGTGTATCAAAAGCGTTTTGCTCCAGGGGATCGTAGTTCAAATTCGTATGGGGAGCGGGGGAGGGTTAGATTGGAGGGAGGGGGACTGCGAACGCCCGTCCCATGAAGCGCCAGGGAACCGTGCATTCCTCCCGGGCTGGGCTAAGGGACTGCAATCAGCCGCTTCCCCTGTAGTCGTCAGCTCGTTCTTGACAGATCCGATCGGGTGTTCATAATCTGGAGTAAAAGGATTCGAACCTTTGCATGCCGGTACCAAAAACCGATGCCTTACCACTTGGCTATACTCCATACGGCTTTTGGACGGTAGAACGAACGGGGAGAGGGGGAAGGGAGAAGCAGGGCTCGAAGAACGAGCCGTGCAAGAACGCGGGGATATAGCAAGTAAGCAGCAAGTTATCCCTTCACGGACCGACTACAACAAGCTCGCGACTCTAATAGAAACAGACGGTAAGCTCTCTGCTCTATTTGCTTGCAAAGCGTTTACCTATCAAAGTTGGCGAACGCTTCTGTAACCTTAGACTCGTTACGCTTAACGCCCACTTACTTAAAGACTCGTTGGCTCCGCGTCCACCGAAAGTCGGTAACCTTCGTCAGCATTTGGTACTCTCTCGATAGCTTCAATAGTTCACTGAAAGCCTTTGGTGTAATGAACCGCAAGCCCTTCAGAAAGAAAGACATAATCAAATCAAAAGGCTTGGCTTGGTTGCGGGAACCGACGGTAACGAAGGTTACCGGGCCGATGCGGCCGGTTACCGGGAACCGCAAGGTTGCAAGGTTCCCGGGAAACGACCTTCCCTTTGTTTGTAAAGTAGGCCTTTTGATAACTAATTAGAGTTGACATGAAATGGATCACGGAAGAAGACGTATCTGATGAATGATTCAATCCCCTCTCACCCACACGGGTTCTTCTATGGAAGGGGTTCCCCTTATTCTATGTGAGGTGGGGCGTACGTAAGAGCGGAACCTAGATAGAACGCGGAGCGCCGGCCGCCGATACAGTGACCATGCTTACCAGCTCTGACCATTGCCGCCTATAGATATAGATGGAAGGTAGCTTGCTTCTCTTCTCCTAGGCGGCTCCCTGCACATGTTATTCGCGAAGAAAAGGCAGCGAGCGGTTCTTCGCTTAGTAGAGCTACCGGCCGCCGGTTACTTTCTGAGGGGCTCCGCTGGAGAAAAAGAAGGTCCCCCTTACTCTTCTCTCTTAAAGCTTTACTTTATAAAGCTCGGCGAGAAAGGGTTGGTTAAGAACTATTGACTGTAAACCATAGCAGTTACAGTCACTCAATTGAAATGTTTGCCTTTGGAATGAAGATGGATGAGCAGAGGTTTGAAGACGCTCGACCCGCAACGGCAGCCCAGCCCCTATCAGATAAAGCCTTGGTAAAGCGCGCTAGCGCGCTTGACTTGGAGGTTCGCGCATCCGGAGAGGAAAGCCTGGAACGGAACTGATGAAATTCGGGGGAAACATGGAATCGGTCACTATACTGGGGGGGGCGAGACATGACCGCGGCTTAAGATTCAAGTACCGTTGAAAAGACTAAAGGAACGGGGGGAATTACTACCTGTAATAAAGCACAGGCTAATACGAGCCGACCAGAACTTAGATTACCAGATCCTGGACACAATCTTCCTAGAGATGGAGAGCCCCTTGCCCCGCCTTTTCTAGCCTCTCCATCTTGCTTACCTAGCTCTTGTCTTAGTTACTCTTCTTCTTTTCTAGTCTAGGTTTTTTTCTGAGTGTTAAAACAGTATATTTTTCATTTGCCAATGAATTGGCCCCGATTCGATCAATAATGGGATGGATTCTTGGCTAGAAGAAAGGTTCTGTGACATGGACGCCCAACAAAACTCGGTCGGTTGGCCTACCTAACAGATGATAAGATTATCGATCGATTTGATCGAATTTTGAAAAGTCTTTCTCATTATTCAGAACAGTGGAGCTTTCGATCAAGACGTTCTCGCCTCCCCCGTTTGGGCTCTCGCTCGAATCGGAACCTTTATGCGTTGCGTTGGTAGGCTTTCGACTCAATCGAATAGCCGGGCGCCAATAAAAGAAAAAGTTTTCGCACGGGCTCATCATCTGATGCAGAACTTATTTCATAACCACCATCCATCACCAATCACATTCCACATCCCACTTCAAACTTATCGATTCCTCGGGTAGCCTCCTCTAGAAAAGAAAGGCATTCCAGCTTCAGAGGCAGGTGAGCCGGGTCAGGAAGGACTTTGACTGCTGGGATGGGGTCGGATCCTACTCGAAGCACTCCACCACGAATAAGAATCTTCGGGTTGGATAGGCAGTAGAGATAGGAACTCCTATCTGTAGGGCGGCTTTCAAGACAGAGATGCACTACTCCATCTGGCTTGAAGACCTCGTGGGGGTGGGGAAAGATAAGAATACCTTTTTTAAAGGTAAGGACTGAAGGGAATAAAAAATAAATAGAAAAAATCCCTTACCAGCCGACGGGACTCTACGTCTGGGTCTTATTCAATCTTAAACTCGGATTAGGAAGAGTGCCCTTGAACTACAGATCAATCATAATATAACAAAAAAAAAGAAAAAGAAATGTCCCTCCTGACTTTAGCAAGTCAGTGATAAAAACCTGACTCTAACAAGTAAGCAAGTAAACTACCTTTAGGCGAGAAAAAGAAAAAAAGGGGGAGATAGGGAAGAGGAGATTAAGGATAGTCACTCCGCTCCATAGATAGTGAACACAGATTCTTGTTTCATTTTCCATTCCTTTCGGGTCGAAAACGCGGGCTGCTGGTGGGGCTGGCTGGGCTGTGCCCATTCTTTCTCCCTCTTCTTCCGCTTGACAACCGGAATAAGGAACCTTAGAATTAACCCTACCTGTCGATGAAAAAATAGGATTTGAGAGGAGTGAAGCTGCTTGACCGAATAGGGCAAGGAGTGAGAGCTAGCGGATCAGAAAGATTTTTATGGAATGTCCTACTCCTGCCCGAGCTTTCCGATCAACCAATCCCCTCTTATTTGAGTTTAGGGACATCTCTTTGTTAGGTAGGGCCAGGGATCACTAATTAGTCGAATGAGCCCATCCCTCTGGCCTATCATTTATTGGTCCGGCTGGCGGCTCCTGCATCTCCATGGGGCCCCTACAAGTTGCTAGGAGTCCCTCTAGTCGAATCAATAATCAATAGAAGTGACCTGGCTCTTCAATCGACGATCTACTGTTCCCTCTTAGTTGCAGATGCCCATGCTTTGATTCGAAAGCCCTAGCCAGTGATGAATCAATCCCCAGTAAGATCGGAGTCTTTCATTCCTCCTCCCTTCAGTCCTGTTTTAACCCGTCCCAGCAACGAAGACCTTCCTACTTACTGCAAGGTGAGGCTCTGCCCTTCCCCTAGAATCCACTCCGGGTCGGAGGAGCTGCTAGTCCAACTTCTTGAGCAGCCGAGATATTGAACAACGAACGAGCAAGCTACCTTGCCTCACCCTGAGATGAGAGGGAAGGTCGATTTGACTCGAATCCCGGACCTGATCTTTAATCCTACACCGGTTAATGATGCGATGGGATAAGTTTTTTTTTCATCAATGCTGGCCCAGTCGAGGCTCGTCCATGCCCAATCCCAATGGACAAACCTCTGATCGCTCTATAATCCACCCGTCTTCCCCAGTCCCTGAAAGCCCTCCTATCCTTGGCCTAGCCCTCTTTCTCAACTCGAGTCTGAAGTTCAGCGGCTTTCATCATTGACGAAGACCTGCGCTAATAAGACAAAGAAGTGGGGAGTCTATGCCTTTTCATAAAACGAAAAGCTTTCAGTCCTTGAATGAATCAGTAACAACGAATTCGTGGAATGAGGGATCAATAAACGGATAGGGAGGGGAATGGCCTTTCCATTATTGGTGGACCTTCCCTTGAATTGAACCGGTCACGGAGCTCTCCATTGAGTTGTTTAGGTTCTGGAATTCCATCTCTAGTTGGGGGTTTCAGTTCGAAGGTTATCAAATGTGGTGCGGGTTCATCTCTCTCGACCAGTTCAGGTTCAAGGGAAGGGTGATCGAGGGGACCCAGACTTTAGATCTCTTTCTTCTCTATTCTATGGCGGGAGGTTTCTTTCGTATCAAGAGTGTGTTGGGGAGGCCAGGGAAAGACGGATTGGATCGAGAGGCGATGCCTACTCTACTCGTTACCACTAAACGACGAAGCCAAGAGCGGAAGGAGGGACTTGAACCCTCAACCTCAGCCTTGGCAAGGCTATGCTCTACCATTAAGCTATTTCCGCCAGCTACGGTAGTGGCGAAGCACTACTGAGCAATTAACGTATCACTTGATACGGACGACTTCTGTTTTTCCGCCGGACCACACTCTTAACCTCCGATCGAGATACGAGCACGAGTAGGTAGGCGGCTAGGGGCGGCTGCCTTTTCAATCAATCTCCGGCCGCTCAGTGCCGCTATTGGTGCGAGTTGTAAGGAAGGAGTCTTGGTCTCGAGTCGAGCTGGGGTGGGGCGTCATTTCATTCTCGTAACGGGAGTGAGTGCACCGCAAGATCAGACAAGTGACTCCCTATAAGAGGTGGCATCTGTCTTTTAAGTTCAGTCATTTCCTAAGACGGCTCCTCTTATTATACGATAATCCAAGCAGATCCGGGAGCTGAAACATGAGTGTTTGTCTCTTTTTCAACTTCAACAGGAATGCATCAACAAAACAGCCCTTCCATATAGATCGTCGTGGCATGAACTTTGTCAAAAAAATGAATTTATAGCTATAGCTAACTCCTCTTCCTATTGATCTTGATTAGTTCCAGCTTGTTGAGAGTTCTCTTTTCTTTCTAGACCGGACCCTTAGACCGTCTCCTGAAAGACCTGCTTATCCCGCATGTGCTTTCGGAGCCCCCACTCATTCAATCACTTGCTTGTGATTGCTTGCAGCCATTCCCCGAAAAAGGGAGAGACGAGGGAATCCTCCGCTCCCGTTCATGTGACGAATCGAACATCGTTAGGTCCCGAATTCTGCGAACCACCGGACCTAGACCAAGATCTCCATTACGTCGTACGATATATCGATCCGAAGAAATTTCAGTTGTAAGTCATCCATTCTGCTCCTATCTAAAGTGATGCTAGGCTGCTTCACGCAGGTGCGCTTCGCTCGGCCACATGATGAACATGTTTTAAGCTAACTGCATGTCGAGCGCTTAAGCGGAGCTTGTGGTCACTCGTTCCTCGCTTGTTCCAATCCTAGTAAAGAGCTTCAGATCCGATTCTACACTACATACGATATTCCATTCCGGCCCTCACTAGCTCTTCGCTTGGTTGTACAAAGAGCATGCCCGAGGGGGCTACTACGCTCACCGCGCACTTGCATCACCACCTGAGCTTCGCTACCGCTTCGCCCAGCTCCTACGCCTACCACGAATCTTGAATCATCACGTGGCTGCTAAAGCAAGCTAAGCTTCACACGGCCCTGAGGAAGCCAAAAGACCCTCTCACGGCCGAAGGCTCCGCAACACGTTGGAGAACTTTTAGATCCCGCCCTAAAACGCCCATTTTCCTAGAGTTCCGAAGTGATCCTCATTCTCACCGCAGCCTTATTACTTAAGCCGAAAGAAAGCCGGGCAAGAATCGGGTAGTACGAAGGGGAAGCAGAATCGTATCTGGCAGTGGTTCTTCGGATCGATCACAGATTCTCGGCCCCGTCGTTTGGCTTCCACTCCAGTTGACCTCTCTTGTTCTCCCCCCCCCTTACACAACCGGGTGGAGGACTCATGTAAACTTTTTCCTGTAGGTCCCCGTTCAGGAAGGCATTTTTAACATATAATTGGAACAGAGGCCAATCTCGATTCGCAGCAATAGATCGCAGGAGACGAACAGACTTCATCTTGGCTACCGGGGCAAAGGCTTCCTCGTAATCTATCCCATATGTTTGAGTAAAGCCTTGACTAGCCTGACCTTTTCCTCCTTTCTCCCACAAAGCTTCCCTTCACAACCAGTCCCATATCAAATTAGTAGAATTCGAGATGGGGAGAGTAAAAATGATACAAATGCGCATTTCCTCGTAACATAAGTAATGTTTTATAAAAAAAGTTATTTCCGGGAGAACAAAGTGGATTTATGAGCAAATTCTGGCATGAGAGGACCAATGAGACAGAACACTGTTGGATGCATTCCTTCGCTAGCAGGGCTTCGACCTCATCATGAAAGAGCATACGGTTGGTTGAAGCGCAAGATTGGCAGTATCCTCGAATTCCCGGAAACAAAGCTATCCATTTCGAGCAACTATTAGTGCAAACCACTTGAATACGAATGAGATCCATAATTACACCATATCATATATCATAGTTTAATGAGAAAAGAAAGAAGATAAATTTACTCCTCGCCCTGCTCAATTACTACTGGGATAACAGGAATAAGACGCCGGGGGGAATTAGTCACTAGTAGGTTGTACGTATTGCACTTAGTTCTCTCTTGTTACCATCTTAGACTCCGAGTTCTTCTAACTGATTACAAGTATATCTAACCCTAAAAGACCTCGCAACTTGAAGGCTTAGGCACCTTGCTTCAGCTGCTTTCCTTATTTCCTTACTTAACTTGCCTCACTGGCTAGATACCTTCCCAATACTTTACTTGAATGTGAAGGGATAAAAAGTACTTGCTGCTTGAGAGCTTTCCCACTCCCTTTTATTTTTCACTACCCAATTCCTTGTTTGGTTCAGAGCTTGAATCGGAATCTTTTTTAGTGTCTGCATAAATGCACTAACTCCGTCCTTCGCTATCGGTGGAGCTCCTTCTACATCTCGAAAATCATATTATATTCGATTCGAAAAGGCTAGTTCCTCGAAGCAGAGCTAATTCCTTTCTTTTCGACCAAACCAACCATTCAATCAATGGTTTCGGAAAGCCTCTTCCTAGCGCACCGAGGGCTATATCTTCTTCTTTCTTTTTAACAGAAAAGCATGAGTGAAGAGTCGATTCAACAAAAGAGACAAAAGCTTCTCCCTGGGTTCCTTCACTGGGCGAGCTGTCATATCTACAACTACCATTCCTAATCCTTGTATTGAGAAACTCCCACCCGAAGCAAGCTTTTGGATTAAGTGAAGGCGTGAGGTATCGAACACAAGCTACTTGACCTATCACTCAATGAATCGGGTAGTTTCCCTGCTCATGTCTAACTGATTGGAAATAAAGAAGGTAGTTTCCCCCTATTCTAGTCGGATTGGTCAATAGAGAAGGTAGAGAGCGGGTCAGCTGACTTCACTTCAGAACATCTTTCCTTTTAGAACTTTGCCCCCTACAACTACATGGACATTAGTGAACTCCGATTCTTCTTCTTAGTTGCATCCACGCTTTCGCTTGGAGATGGAATACACCTACTCCGGCGTAGAAAGACGTACCCTCCATCAGACCGAGGAAGCTAATGAAAGCCGGTTTCCAGGGAGCTCATGCTACCGATTCCCTTCCGACCAACCAGTTAGAATAGGGAAAGTCCCATCCTTGGTCGCTACGTGGAATAGATGATAGGTAGGCTTACTACGCTATGGCATGGTCAGCTCATGATATCTATAGCACCATTACTAAATAGACTAGGGAAACTTCTTCATTAACCGCTTTGAGTGAGTGCAACTGAGACTACTTTCCCTGGTCTCTATTGCAGGAGGTCCGATCTATCAGTAAAAGGAGGTTCGCTTTGGGAATCGTCCTTATGAACGAATAAAAGGAAGGAGTGTCAGGCAACTCGCCAACCCAAGATCAGCTGAATCAGATCGCTTCCTATAAGAATAGATATCCCTTGCCCGGGCTACAGCCAAACGGGAAATCGATGTAGATTCTTTTGAGATAGATGTTACGGAGCCCTTTGTTCTCCATCGTCTACCTTAGCTCTACCTTGCAGTTCAAAGTCTATAAGCAATTCCCTCTATGTATCCATAAGCCATTGAGAACCTACCTTGCTTCACCCTACCCCTTTGTCCTACCTTTTAGTAGTAATCCCCAGTGATAGAGCATAAAGAGCTTGTGCTTTTTTAAGCCTAGCTATAGTTGTGAAGTATCTAGAGTCAATCAACGAAGCCAGAGCTTCAAGGCAGGCGATAGAGGAAGTCCGTCCCCCTTCTTATCAAGCAGGAAAGCCCGCGTATTCTTATTCTAATGTCCATTGGAGCTTCTCTTTTCTTCCCGCTATCTGGCTGTTCTATTTATACGTCTGTTCCTCAGTCTGACTTTATCATGCCCGGGTATCTTTCTTTTATCCTTTCTACTTCTGTTACAGTAGCTATAGTTGTAATGGCAATTACAAGGTAATGCAGGTCTCCTTCTCATTGAGTAGCCGGAATTGAAGTAGCGAAATAGGCTACGTACCTGTTAAACGATAAGCGCTACGCTTTTACCTCGTGCAAGCCTTCTATTAGCTGTTCAACCACTTGCGAATCCGCTATTCCTTCTTTTCGAAGCGGAGAGGTAGCGTGTAGGTTTGACTAATGCAACTAGTCGGCCTGAAGGTAATCCATTCTCGTGTAAGAACCCCGGTTCGTGTGTCTTAGTCGTGGAAGGCTTAGTCTTGAGACTCTTTAACTCGAATCCGTATTCGTTCTTCTAGTCTATCAACCCTCAGTTGATGGCTTCGAAGTCCTAGAGTAGAGGGCGATTCCCTTTGAGGTATAGGGGCTGAATGTCTATCTGGCTGTGTTCCCATTCGCCTATCGTCTTATTGTTTAAGATGTAATGGTTTTGCGGATGAAAGGTTCTCGCAAGGGCTTTAGCCAGGAGCCAGAAGCTTCGCTTTCCAATCTCCCACCTTCCGGGAAGCAAGAGCCTGTGAGACCGCAGGAAGAGCTCTGCTCAACGTCTAATCACCGTGTCCGCGGATCTGCTATCCTACCCTGCTACGTCATATAGCCTACTGGTTTGGTTTGGTTTCCAATAGCTTGTTGAAGGGAAGGATTTCTCCAGCGGCTTGAAGAGCTTTCTTGAGGGATGAAGCTACTAGTACAAGACCCTGACTTCTGAAAAGGAGTAGCGGGGTTAGCTAGCCGACCTTGCCTGAAAGTACTTTTCTCTGCACTCCTGTTGCTTGCCGGCATTAAGCCTTAGGTTAGGGCAAGCGGGTGAACTCTGATCCCGACTCAATGATAGATATCAGGTTAGAACCTCCAGTCAGATAATGGGTGAAATCCTCATCATGCATTATCACAAAGCCATGCTCCTCACCGAGTAGAGAGAAATTCTGACTTTTGTTTTCTCGGGATTTTGAGTTGCAAATCGATTTCTGCCCATAACCTGACATTCTACTTTGAGCAAGTTTTGTTTTCCCGGGATTTTGAGTTGCAAGTCCATTTCTGCCCATAAACTGACATTCAAATCGATCAACTCGCTAAAACCCCGTATTTTTGATTGCAAGTCCATTTTAGCCTATAGACGGACATTGAAATCGATACAGTTTCATTTTCCCGGGAATTTTGCTTTCAAATGGGAAAGATTGGCTGAATTCCTATCCCAAGAGCTGATTCTGATTCAGTAGTTTTCTTCAGGTTGGGTCGGCTTGAGCTTGAGACAGATGTGGTTCTTCTGGGTCAGTGCCCATGGGAACTACATATCAAAGAGACCGGGTTCTTTCACTCACAGAAGACCAAGCCTTGCTACTTGAATAACTGTCAGACTATCACCTTTCGGGAGGGATGAGAACTGGAAAGAGAGAACGCTAGTCGAACTACTTATTCTTATGCGCTCCTTGACACTCCCATCCGCGGACTGATGGATTAACTGCATCTCTTATTATAGTTAGATAAACAGATCACTTCTATTATATACACCAAAAAGGCGGAAGCTAATCATTCCTTCCCCACCTTCTGCCTCCTGCTTTACTTTCTGACTGCGCCGCTTTAATAGAATGCCAATGCTTTTCCCCTATTAGAGAAAGCCGGAGAAAGCCCTATTTATTTTATTTTAGAGATTCTGGTATTCGTAAGTCAGCCGGCTACTAGTCAAGGTCTTCGTTTTTCAAGAGATTTGTCATTACAGCTAATATCATAAGAAAGATAAGAACTCAAATTGCATTGAATCCTTCGTGCGGGCTCTGGTTCCCCGTAGCCACCGTGGACCCTCTCTCGGTTAGGGCCTTCCACCTACCTTCTAGTTGACTCCAAGACTTTTATTTAAGGCCTGGAATTGTGGACACAGGGCTAGGGCGAGAAGGTTGGCACAAACAAAAGAGCAGGACCGGTACAATTAAACGACTTGGTCTATACCTTACAGGAAATAGCTTCAAGTGCACTAGCGGTGCTGCTTCTGTCTTTTCTCAGTTAGGCGGAGCAGGGGAAGAGAGTTGGATTGCACCGAAAGCTATGCGCTCCCAAGGGCATTGCTTGGGCTCTTCCTTGGGAAAGAAAGCTCCCACATCCTCTGCTGTCTCGCATCCATCGGGATGAGTCTTGCGTCTGTCTTCTCTTCGTAAACTACCTGTCCTCTCAAAAGCAAGTAAGCCAACTACCTTCTTTAAGGAGTGAATCACATAAGCTAGAAAGAATCTTCCTAATGCTCCCATGTCCGAATCCGTACTTTTCTCTCTCTAGCTGCTGCAGTAGCAGGCACGTATCGAAGGAGAAGAGGAGGAAGAAAGACAAGCAAGACAGATGCGGAGCGGGGCCAAGAAAGTAAGTAAAGGAGGTAAAGGCATTCTTTAAGAAATTACCCGGTCCTTATATAGTGTCAAACCCTGCCCTAAGGCAAGGAAGTGACATTTCGATCGGGCACTAGTAATTATTTCGTTTACTTGTTTTCGGTGAGAGAATCTTTCCTTTATCCGTCTAGGCCAGGTGCATGACTTTCCCCAAGGCATATTAATGATTGCCCGCTGTAACCCTCTCGGCATAGGCCGGGCCGCTTGAGAGCTTCGGTACATCTCTTTCGGGCCGGTGAGACTCTTCTGGAACTGTTGGATTAGTAGCTTTTATCTCCGTAAGAACACATTTCCCCACAGTAGACGCGCGGAGATGAGTAAGACTTCACCCTCTTCCATTATACTAATACAAATCTGGGGTTTGTGGGGGAGCTGTCTGAGAAGAAGCAGATCTCTGCGAACTTGGTGCCTCTCTATACCCTTTATGGTCTTGATCTTTTCCTCCAAGCTCTCTAAATTGTCTACCACCTTCTTATGTTCTGGCCCCTTTTTTGTTTGTTTTAACTTCTTTTTCCCATGTCTCATTCTTCTCAAGTGCGCTCATCTCCTAACGCAGGCAATGCAACAAGTAATTAGCGCTTCTTTGGCAAAGGCTACTCGCTCGCGGTATACTTTGCTAGCTTTATTGCTGGCTCTAAGCCTACCTCCTTGACTACATCCTGATAACCGCCTGCCTGTCTTGACAGAAGAAGCAGTGCAGTAAGCGTCTCCGGACATAGAAAGTAGGCAATCACTTTAACTTCGTTAGCGGTGTAGGTTTCAGTCGTAGTTTCTGGTATCGACACAGACAGTGGGAAATCTCTATACGATTGAAGTCAGTGTGCAAGACAAAGTCTAGTTTTTACTTTGAGTTCCTATTTTACGAACATATAAGAAGCATTCCACAGTCGTAGGTACTCAATTCAATTGGATTGAACTGCTTGAGCAGGAGCTTTGGACTCGACGAGGTATTGGGTGCTTGCCCGAGTCTCTTCCATTCTCTCAATAGGGCAAGCAGCTCGCAATAGCAAACGCCTACTTATCGCTCCCATCTTTTGACTTCAACGACGACTTCCTAATATTATCCATGTTTCGGTGAAAGGTCTGTTTCTTCTTTTGTTTTAGCTTAAGGTGTCAGCGAGGAACTGTGTATGCGGGCCCATTGCCTAGTGTCTTAGTAAGTGAAAGGGAGTGAATGTGCTTTCATTTCAGATGTATCACCATTCGGGTATCCTTTCTTCGTGTCAGGGACATTTCCCCTACCTCTTATTCTGATGGAGATTCGGTCCAGCCCGTAGAACACGTAGTCAGTATAGGATTCCAACTCGATCTTAGGCCGTAAAGCATTCAAGTCCCCTATCTCTTTCTTAGTCGTAGTATGCCTTATCATTCAAGTGAAAATGATGAAAGTGGATGACTAGGAAGAATAGAGAGATTGAAGGAAGTAAATTGACTACTATACAGAGAAAGAGACTGGACAGCTTTTCTAGGAATGGTCGATTTGATTGCCCCGCGCCTCTCCTACCAATCTGCTAGAAGACTGACTATTCTACTACTGGAGCACTTCCCGCCGATGAAACAACGGGAATTCTGGACTTAGACTCAAGTGCAGTTCGCAACTCTAACTATTGGACTAATTGAACTCTTCTTCTATGGAATTTATATTAAACAAGGATTTGTTGAGAAGTATTCGTTGAGCAATTGCATCACCCATTGAAAGTTAGAAACGAAGTAGCGGCGGAGTCACCTGCTACTTCGCTGAATCTTGATTTATGAACATGGATTTAAGGCATTGAACGAAGGCACCACTGCTAGTTCGCCGATTCCCCACCACCCTTGTGCTCGCTTATAGAATCCTATATATCCTACCTGGGGAAATCTTTCTTTCCTAGGCTGCTTTCCACCGTTCAAACTACCCGCTATTCGGGCTTCCCTTGAGACTGCTCACAACCTTTCTTGACTCTGTCTTTTCATACAGCTTCGAAACCTACTTACTACTAGGAGAAGATGTTATTGATTCTCTTTGAGGGTGGGGGACACTATTCACGGGAATTGCACAGAAGGGGAATCTTTCTAGTCGGGATAAAATCAAATTGCATTGATCCTGAGGTTAAAGCTTATTTAAAGCATTTCTTTTCCCAGGTAAAATCGCGGGGATGAAATCCCAGTTCTTCGCTGAAATCATGACCCGTTGTGGTTGTTTACATATTGGTTCGTACTTTCATTCTGATCCCCTTCTCCCTTCTACTTTTGGGTAGACCACAGGCTCATCAAGAGCCGGAACTAGAAGTCAGCATTCTATTCTAATCGTAGGCCTTCATGCCAGGGCTGATACCTCCACCACTTAGACTTATGTGGATAATCTCTCCCCGAGTGGCCTCTTCCTCCGGTCGAGTCATCTTTCGCTTCAATACCTGGAACTGAGACGGATTCGGATGGAGAAGGATTAAATAGTTCATCATGAGCTGTCCGAAACCATACTTCTTCCCGCGAAAACTCGGAATTTGCTTTAGCTCGAACCTTGATCTTTTGCTCGAACTCTAATACACTGTAGTAGCAGGCGGCACTCTACGCTATTTGTGCCAGGTGTCATAAAATAAGTACGCCATTTCCAAGCATCCTAGTTCAGCGTGCATCATCTCTTGTCTCAATTGAAGGCCAGGGCCTTCCAAGCGGATTCCGCCGGAAGCTAATCCAGTGCTTGTTGAGTGGAGAACCGAACATTAATTATATCCATAAAAGGTCCTTCCTACCCCTATTCCCTAACCCCTTCCCCTCAGAGGGCACACTTTCAGGAAGTAATGTAGTAAAAAGTCGAATTGAAAATAGAACTACGGTGACCTTGCAACAAAGATCTTTTCTTCGTTTGAGTGTACCTTTCCTATGACTATTAATCCTGATGAAATCCGTGAAGTTTTTACCTTGTTTTAGAAGCTTTCTTTGGCGTTGAGTGAATATTGGGCTAAAGCCCTTCCTTATCTTCTTCTTTTATGAATAGGAATAGAAAGCACGATTAAGCGGTGCAACCATCGAGAATCAGTCAACTCCTTCCTATGTCTGAAGCCAATGCTGACGCAAACGGATACACAAAGGATAAGCAGCTTCGCTAGCCCCGGAGCCGGTCTTTGAGCAATTAATTGTTATTCCTTTCCTTGACTTTATTTCCTTCGTCTTCGGCGAAGGCCGCACGTGGAATGGTTTCAGTTTATGCTTTTTGTGCTCGCATGTCCTATGTTTTCTACAAAGATCCACATATTTGTTGTTCCGTTCAACGCTGTTGATCCTGAAGTTGCGAGGGACAGAGACCACACCGAGAACTCCTTCTCTTCCCCTTGGGAGAGGGGTGGTTGACGATTCCCTACTACGTACTCGATGGAAAGGGGGTGAAAGGTTCTTATCTATGGGACTCCTACTTTACCTGCTAACTATTTAGCTGGCTAATTAACCCCAATTCATCTTCTGGGTTCCCGCCTGGCCGATTGATCCGATGAGATTCAAGAAAAAGAAGTTCCAGAGGCATCCTCCATTCATATCGATTTTGCACCATATTTTGATCTGCCTCTTCTTCGATCCGGAATTCCCAACAAATCCTTGACTCCTCGAATACAATGGGATTTCACACCTGGCAAATCTTTAACTCTACCTCCTCTTATTAAGACCGTAGAATGATCCTGCGAATTATGACCTTCGCCCGGAATGTGAGCAAATATATCATGTTTATTGCTGATCAATCGTACTTTGGCTACCTTACGTTGAGCTGAATTTGGTTTTTTCGGTGTTCTCTTAAAAACACGCGGGCGTACTCCTAGCTTCTGGGGACATTGATCCGAAGCTCGAGTACGGTCCGTGCGCCGTTTTTCTTCTCTACCATGACGAATCAATTGATTTAATGTAGGCATCGCTCTTTCCTTTGTCCTTCCTCCCTATTTTTGCCCTATCACTAGTGATTACTCCCGATCCGAAGCACCCCTTTTCCATTCATAGAGAGATCCAATCGTCAAAATCAATAAAAAGGCCATCATAGACCAAGATCCAAACGGATCAATCTTGTTGGGAGGTACTGCCCAAGGAAAGGAAAAGGTGACTTCCGGATCAGGAATAATAAATAAAATGGAAACAAGATAAAATCGTATATCGAAACGACTTCTGGCATCACCGAAAGGATCGAAACCACATTCGTAGGCCGACAATTTTTCTGGATAGGTCGAACTATTGGAAGCAAAGGGAAAAGGAAGACCGAGTAAGATCAAAGAAACTAGCAGACTGATCACTAAATAGATACAAATAGGTGCAAATTCTGACATTACCACAAACCACTTGGTTCTTTCGCTCCATTCTCGCGGAGCGGCATACCGGAAAAAAAGAAAAAAGATCCGGGCCTGGTCTGGTCGACCCAATCATGATATTTCGACACATTGGGGCTATGGGACTCGAACCCAATTCTTCCACGACCCCCATTTCCTTCTCTTATGAGATTTTATTTTTAAGATCACATCACCTTTCATACCAAAAAGAAAGCTCCTCATATACGATAGCACCAATGATAGAAGTAGAGAATGCTATCCTTCTTCTTTATTTCATCTGCAGAGCCTAATCCCTTTTTCCCCTCTCCCTTAGGTTAGGGTGCATTCCTGGTGAGTAAGCCGAGTCCTTCTTGCTTGAAAGGAATAATAGCTTGCTTCCTTTGTGACTGAAAACTCTTTATAAGTCCAATTAGGCCTGAGCCCTTGTGGTAAATTAGCCAGCCCACTTCCACCAGTTCTGACTTCCTAAGGAAGTGTAAGCCATACTTTCTTGGCGCTGTCAGCCACGCTTTGTTTGAGATCCGTTGCAGGGCATGTGAACTTCTTTGTAAACGGGCTTCTTCCTAGGTCATTCGCTTGCGACCACTTACTGGAAAGACTTGCCTTATCCCTATCCCTTGTTTGCTGGATTTTCCTTGCCAGATTAGATTTCCTTTCAAAACTACTGCTTGTCCGTCCTGTTAGTCTGTTAGATCGCATGGACAGAACTCCTAATTCCTAATTAATGGCTGGCAGGTAACGGGAAATGAATGGAATGGCATTGGCTTATGGGGCACTCCCTCTGGATGGATTAAGATAACAGGCCTCGTCCCAAAGCAAAGGAAGAAAGAGGCTTGCTCACATAAAATATCCCAGCTGGCAAGGGAAAGATCAGCCCCATAGCGTATTCAGGTATATCCGCAATCGCATATTCTGGGCCATCTGCAGCCTATATATATGTATTTCCTGCAATGTCCAGGCCATTTCCTTTCGATGGCAGATCCCGTGGAAGTTAACTTTGTTTTGCTGTCGGACCAGGAGAGTGAAATAGGTTACATAGGCAGGACAGGCGAGTTCTCATACATTTCCTGGCGCTGTTAGCCTGCCCTAATCTACTTCCTTCTCCTTTCTCCTTTTTAGAAGTGACTGTTTACTCATCTTTTCCGAAGTGAGCATATACTGAATCTCCCCTAGTGTAAGAAAGTTTATTTCTATTTCTAAAACTTGCCTCTTGTAAGTGAGTGTATAAAATGGCATATCTAAGTTAGTTTGAAAGCCGGGTTATTTAAATCCCAATGCCCTCTTTTGACATTGTTCGAGTTCTCTAGCGCCTGAGTCTGTTACGGTGAGTGAGGAAGCCTTTAATTTTAATTTGAAAGCAGGCCTTTCTTTTATTCAAGTAGGAATTATAGGCAAGCTAGCAATTCTTCAAGTGAGAGTTTACATCCAGTGCTACATTTAGAGTTCCAGTTGCAGGAAAGGGAAAGAGACTTAGGAGAGCCAGCAGGCGCCAGCAAGCTAGGCTAGGTTTTAAGTGAGCAATCTTGTGATTTCCTTGCCATCCAATTACAATTACAGTTGCTATCTAGTTTCAGTGCCTGTGAGTAAACCAGTTCAAGCAAGGGTAAAAGCATATTCCGATTCCGACTAGCTGATTATAGAGTCATATGCTAGGCCAGTTTCCAATCATCCTGTTTTTAGTTTGTCGTGCCAGGCGAGCAAATGGGTTCCCCAGGCAGTAATTGGTTGCAGGGCATTTTCCTTGGATGTTTTTTCTGTCCTATAGATATAGAACAACAGGTAAAGCCTTAATGAAACCTTTGGGTGATCAAAGAAGAGAATCAAGGCTACTCTCCTTTTCTAGGAATCTACAACTCTCTTTACTGAGCGAGACTCTACCCAGATCTAAAGAATTCGCCAAAGAGCCTTCTTCTAACTAGGAGAGTAAGCAAGCTACCGGAAGCGAAGCTTCTGGCTCCCCCTTTTTTTTATTTCCAATTCCTTCTTTTCGTTCTACTTAGGTGGAGCAATCCGAACTCTCGACAGAATATAAAAGAGCGTCTTCGAACCTGTGTAGACACCTCAACGAACTCATGTGGACACTCCTCGGCCCGAGCCGAGGACAATTTATAAAAAATACACATTAAGTTAAGATGTTGACCCGTTTTTCTTTTCTTTGCTGATTCCTCTCAATTAAATTTGCCATGTTGCACTAAGTTACTTACGTATGTATGCATGCGGTCCGGGAACACTTTGGGGTGAACACCCATCCGAACAAGTAGGGTCAATAGTTCAGCATTTAGGCCGTAACATAACATTTAGCAACAAAAAAATCTTTAACCCAACAAGTGCTCTCCGAACCAAGCTAGATAGTCTCCTATCACTAGGCTCACCAACCAACCTGGACTTTTATTCTTATTATTCCTACCGGATATCAAAACCATAAGGATTGTTTCCAGCCATGAGTTCCCATATTACATAAGCGCTCTTGGGTGGGCTGGGCCATTCCATCAAATCTTTGAGAAGGGGCCCAATCTCGTATTTTATGGTCGGCGTGGCGATAGGCTTCGCTTCTACGACTGCCTCCCCAGCCGTTGCAAAGACTGAGCGAGAACGGTAAGGGGCGCGGCGCACAAAGAATGTCGTTGCGCGGGGATGCGATTAGCCAAGCTGGGGCAAACAAAGCCGTCCGGCCCCCTACCGGATTAGGAATGCGAAGGCCTTTCCTTCGAAAGGAGACCGGGGAAATAAAGAGCTATGCTATTGACCGACCCTTTCGTAGTGACTTCGAATCAATAGTCCTATCCTTTTTTATCATTTTGTTTGAGGCGGGCCGAATAGAGAATGAAATGCAGAAATACGGGAAGAGTTCCAAACCAACCGGTTTAAGTTAAGGGCTGCTCGCCCTACCGAAGTACTAAAGGCTTTCGAGGCTTACACCTCCCTATTACACGACCTAAAAAAAGGTAGCTTGCTGTAGCGCCCTTAGAAGAAATCTAAGCCTTTTGAAGCGCCAGTAGTTGTAGCTGTGGCCACACCAACCCTTTCGTTCTTATCGCTCCGGGTTTCTATCTATATGACCTCCAGGCGGTACAAAGTAAACCTCTTCCGTAGAGGCAGGTAGTAACCTAACCTTTAAGAGTATGTTCAAGGGGGGGAGCCCTCTTATCTATCAATGGAAAGATCTCCGTGCGTGATAAGGAATCCTAGAAAAGATCGATTGAGACTCCCTCCCCGGTCCCACGAAGATCTCTACGTACTTGTTCCTTCTAACTAGGAGAGTAAGCAACTTCTATTAGCGCCGGACCTTGAGTCGAATTGATCGTGTCATGTGCAACGTCCATCAATGATGGTTCATTAATGTCCATTGATTTAGACTCCTTCCCCCTTCCCAACTACGAATAAGATCGAGAGGAGCCCCAAAAAACCAAGAACGAAAACGGAAGCCTTTCGATTCACTCCCCATTATCTCTTAAATAAAGCTCGCCCTCGAGCCTTGGGCAGGTCGGCCGGGTCTTTCCCTGTTGTTCTGTTCCCGCCACGAGAAAGACGCACAGAAGGAAGAGGTATGCCCGGCGCGCAGAGGATCCGTTGAGAGTGTCTGTTGTATCGGTAGGGAACTTTACGATCTTTTCCCTGTATTGAATAAAAAAAAGAATAGGTCAGTGCTACGGCCCTCTATTGTTTGATCCAATATTGTATTGACCGGGGACGAGCCCCGACTTCCATAAGGCCTTTCCTTGGTTTGACCTCCCGTAGTGGTCCTTGCTTTTAATAAAGCTCCGCAGGGCTAATTTATCGTACTTGCTCAGTGTGCCCCCTTTCGAATCGAATTAAGGGGTCTTTAGCTTTTGCCAGATCTAGAGAGATACTACGAGTCCTCCGTCCCAGATTCCATCGCCGCGGCCATCTGGTTCACCGGTACTACCAAAAAGTCTCATGCTTACGTTACTACTGTTACTGATGGTTTGATTATCTTGGACCCCGGTCGGTCGTGCTTCTGGTTTCCATTCCCATCATCATATTGATATGATCAATCTCCTCGCGCTCTGCCATAAGAACTTGGAGTCCGTATCATGGTGAAGGTAAGGTAACGCTGTGATTCTTGCTCAAAAAACAGACCGAACGCGTTCGAGTTATTGGCTCGTCCAACCCGGCAGCATTCATGAGTCGCTCGTTCAACTGTCCGTCCCTCGGAGACACGGTCGAGAACATGCATGGTTGCCCCCCGTCCTTTCTTGCTCTCGGTCCCACCCAGCAAGATACGGCTCAGCCAAAAAACGTGAGCGCCCCTGCGCGAGCCTTATTTTTTTAGTAAAGTCAAGCTTTGGTTCCCTAAAGACTAAAGACAGAAATGGATCAAAAAAAGGGGGGACTTCTGCAACGGGCTATACCACCCAAACCAACTGAGGGAAGTCGCATCCGCCCCATCGCAAGCACCTACAATGTCATGATCACATTGGTTTACCCTTTTTTCTTTGGTAGTTCAACGGACGGTCGCCCCTCCAACAAGAAAAGGTATAAATATGGAAACTTCTCTGCCATTTGGATCGGAGAATTTATGGAGGAAATCGGCTTTTAAATTTCCAGAAACCACACGATTATATAGCCAAAGGGAATACGCCGCGCCTAAAATCATCCCAAGCGCTGCTAATGTGGCTACTAAGCTATTTCTTTGGAAAGCTCCTACTGAGATGGGAAATTCCCCGATAAAGCTGCTAGTACCAGGTGAACTCATATTGGCCAAAGTGGAAGAGAAGGAAATGGTAGAGAGATTCGGCATGGTGCTCACTAACCCTCCGTAATATCTAACAAGTCGAGTCTTATGTCGGTCATATAGAACACCAACACATAGAAAAAGGGCTGAAGGAACCAGTCCATGACTTAACATCGGTGGAATGCTACCTCCAATTCCCTGTATGTTCGATAGAGCCAAAGATTCCCCCCACTGATCGGAGTACGCCGATTACCCCCCGAACCGTACAAGATAGTTACCGCCTATCATACGGCTTTCTAACTTAACTTTTTTTTCTGGTCGTTCCGCTCTGTCGATCGATGGTAGTATAAGAGATTTGATCTGTAACCCCCCGATATTTTTTACATAACATAAGGGTTCCTGCTTTCTACCCATAGTTAGCATGTATCTCCCCGGGTCATACTTGAGTATCACATCGTAGACCCCCACCCCAACTCTATCTTCCTTATCAGTGAACCGGAAATAGTGCATAGGTACTTTTCAATGCAGCGGGGACGAGATGACATACTACGATCACGTACAGAAGTGCTGCCCTTCGGCTCGGCAATATGGAACCTCTCAACAGCTCCCGTTCCTTTATGAGGTCCTATCGGGATAGGTAGGCCCAGCCCAAGCCTTCCCCCTCCCTCCATAAGACCCTCTTTCTCGCTCGAGGGGGAAAGAGAAGAAAGGGTTTTTTATCTTCTTTCATGTGAACGGCCCTATCTTGTATCGAAGGGTTTTTCGTGCTATACACCACGTTGAGAAAGACCAGCCTCCTATGTACCGTACCTTTTTTTTACTTTACCCCCGAAAGGGAGGTCCTCCTTATGATGCTACGGACGGCTGTCCGAAGTGCAAGGGGTAAACTCGGACGAGGATAGGATTGCGCGCGCCGGGCCCTCCCTTCGGGTGTAAAATTTTGGCCGGCCGAGTTTACCGTACCTCCGGCCCTTATGTTATGTTACGCGACCGTAATCTTTTTTTATGTTCCACCGCTGTTACGCCAGAAATAAAAGGTTCCACACGAGCTCCCGTTCTGCGGCGTGGTGGCAGGACCGATAGGAGATTGGCTCCGGGTGTAGAGAGGGTTAAATCCGCAGGAGTCATGCAAATACATAGGCCCCTTCCCCTCTCTTTTAGATGAATGGGGTGGTTTGGTTTTTATAACGTCTTTTCCTATCTACGGTCCCTCGGAGCGAGGGGTTAGGCAGGTAGTATGGGCCCTCTGACTTCCAGCTATGTGTTGTGCGGCTCCCGCGAAGCGAATGAAGGGAAGCTCGAAGAGCTTACGCTTACTCTCAGCCTCTTTGATTGGTAGGCGGGCGGGCTAAGCCCCTACTTAAGATTCCATTCATAAGGGTAATTTTATGTTGTCGTGACGCTTTGGTTAGGTTAGGCCGACTACTAGACTACTAGAGGTTACTTCTAGCTTCTATAGGGGCCTTTCCACTTTGGTGTAGTTTTCGTTTGTATTGGTACTGAATGAACATATCAAACAAAGGCGAGCAGTATAAGCCCTTCTCTCTCTGGCCTGGGAAAAGCAGCGAACTCTAGAAGCTAGGGCGTTGTTCACCTTTGGACACGAACACTATTCCGTTCTCAGCGTAAACCCGCCTTAGAGATTGAACGGCAATAAGATAAGTCGACGTTCAATCTAAGACAGCGCTGATAGCTTGTAGTGAACAGCCCCCTTCTTTACCAACCGAAAGCAGCCAGCCTTTGGTACTTAACTTAAGTAGGGAACCCTTGCAACTATGATAGAAAGCCGTTTGCTTGTTGCCAAACCCTCCGCCTTTCTTTCTTTTGTTTTGAATCAAAGTAGGTCGCGACTGTTGTATTTTTGTTTAGTAGGTCGGGGGAAGCTACCGCTTATACGACAGCTCTGCTTCCTCGTCTTGCTTCTGGCAAAGCTTCTACTTTGCTTGCTTCTCTCGCGCTTGCTTGCGCGAAGGCTTATTAAGTCCTTTTCGCTAGGTCCAAAAGCTTCCGTCAAAGCGAAAGATCTGATCCAACTGAAATCCCGCATATCCGCTGCGCTCAATATGCGGCTACGGCTAGGCGATCATATCGTGCCAAAAAACCTTTTTTTATGTATAGAGAGATCCCCTAGATATACAGATAGAATAGATGTTCATGGATAGACAGACATTCCATTGATTCTTAGTTTGTTTTGGGGCTGAAAAAGCTCGTCGATCCAAATGAATCATTCTTGTGGTCTCTCTTCGCCCCCCGCCCCGAAACTGACCCACAGCACAGCGCCCATTCGCTTCGCGCGCGGGAAGGCTACGAAGTTCGGTTCATGAGACCGCGGCGGAGTGGAGCAGCCGCGACACGAAGTTCCTTACCTTAGCTGGATCTCGCTGGTGCCACCTAAACGGTAAGTAGGCGACGGATGTGTGACGTTTGGAGTTGTCGTTCGTGCACCTGTCCCCAATGGAAGAATGAGTGATCCGTTCCCCTGCGGATCATGGCCTTACCACTCGGTCCCCGATGGCCTGCGGGGGATTCGGTATAGCAGCTTACGTTTTTTTGCGCTGCGCGTTCCCGCTGGACTGGACACGTGTTAGCTGTAGGAAGTATGGTTCCGAAAGTGACTTCGGTTCGCCAGTTCAGGCTCAACTCCTCGCTTTACGTTAGCGGACCTACACTACAGGTCGGGCCGGGGCTCTGCGCTCTTTCTTTCTGTGTGGGACGATGCCGGGGAGAGAAGGGAATGCGTCGAGGCGGCGAACAACAACAAAACAACACAACTATCTTTTTGCTTTTCCCTCCATCCATGACAGTGCATTGGACCGATGGATAAGAGAACTGAGCTGGCGCTTGGGCGCTCTACGTACGATGTAGACTCCATCAGATACATATCGATTTATTTCTGATGGATCAAGAATAGTTGTCTTATCAATAGATAGAAATAGGGGATTTCCCCTTATTATTGATGGATTCCCTCTATCTCATTCCTACTCTTTCGATCTATCAGAACGGATCAGGCTATCTATCAATCGATTTTTAAATAGCACGTTCATCTCGCTTTTCGTTCATTTCCGCCACGCCAACATAGCCACAATAAATAAGAAGAAGCAGGCGAAGCAGCTAGAAGCGCTCGCTTCTAGCCCTTGAATTCTTATTCACGAATGAATTGGGAAAGCCAACACAAAGATTCGATTCTGACTTCGTAGAGCCGGTGCTGCTGTTGCCTGCGCGTAGGGTGTCCCCCACTCCCGTCCCGGGGCGCTAAGGGGCTTTTGTTTTTGGAACAGACGGCAATGTTTTGCTGACGCCTTGAATCAAGCTTTTGTTGCGACATGCTATGTTTTCTCCCCCATTGCTAGTAGGTTGATGGGTCGCACGCCCGGCACACATGTTTTGGCCTTGTCTTTTGTGTCAATAACTAAAAATAGGTGACCTAACGGCCGCCGCCCGACTAAACATACCAATAGTCACCAGATTCATATGGGCTACTGAGGAGTAAGCAATGATCTTCTTAAGATCGATCTGTCTTGAAGTGGTCAAGGAAGTATATATTATAGCAATCGCGCTTGGAGTATAAATGAAAGGAGTGGAACAAAGTGTTGCTTCGGGAAACATGGGTATTGAAAATCTTAAAAACCCGTGGGCTCCCAATTTTGAAGGAATTCCTGCCAAGATGACGGATCCTGCCGTAGGTGCCTCTACATGAGCTTCGGGTAACCAAATATGAACTGGTACCATAGGCACTTTGACGGCGAAAGCGGCGAAAGAAGCAATCCATAGAAAGATTTGGCGCCGCTCACTAAATTCTGTGGTTAATGATATTTGTAAATCGGCGGTCCCTGTTTGGAAAAGAATCAACAGAATAGCTAATAGCATAAAAACAGATCCAAGTAAAGTATAAAGGAAAAACTGATATGCTGCCTTGATCTTTCTTTGTCTCGAACCCCATACCCCTATAATAATGGTAGAGTAAGGGGTGGCCCCAAAGCGGAATTTACCGGTGGTGGTTGGTCGAAGCTCCAGTAGGTAGCCACTCCCTTCTCAGGGAACCGTACGTGAGACTTCCGCATCATACGGCTCCGTCCCGAGCTTCCGTCGTCGGCCCTTGTCATTAGACCACTATCTATGCATGTATATTAAGCCTGGACTCTCGAATCTTTTGCTTAGAGGGTGGTGGCGAACAATGCAGCTTGCGTTGCGGGAGATGCCCGCCCGTAGGGCCCGGCCCGCTTCTCGCCCGAAAGAACCGCTCACTTGCTAGCCGGACTAGTGGGGGGCCCTATCCGGAGACATACTGAAAACCATGCCTTTCGAACCGAACGCAACGCCCGTCTTCCAAATTAAATAAAAAAGGGGAAGAAAGATGGAGTGCGGCCTGTAGAGCACATGTAACGCACAGTCGGTTGCTCACGCAGTGGATCTCTCTCTAGATATCTAGAGAGAGAGATGTGAAAGTCATAGCCTTTCTTTTATGGCCGCCCCCGACTTACGGC